TATTGGTTCTGTCTCCTGTTCTTTTTCGTTATGAGGAGAATGAATATTTTTTTCGAAGGATCAGACAAAAACGGGTCTGGATCTCCTGCGGGAATGGTTTGGGAGATCTAAAGCAAAAAATGGTGGTATTTGCTAGCAATAACATAATGGAAGCAGTCAATCAATATAGATTGATCCGAAATCTGATTCAAATCCAATATAATAGGTACATAAGAAGTGTATTGAATCGATTCTTTTTAATGAATAGATCCGATCGCAACTTCGAATATGGAATTCAAAGGGATCAAAAAGGAAAGGATACTCTCAGTCATAGAACTCTAATGAAATATATGATCAAACAAGATTATGCATATATATACAAATGGTCCAATGGGAGCAAGAATTGCCAGGAACATTTGGAACATTTCCTTTCTGAGCAGAAAAGCTGTTTTCAAGTGCATTTTCAAGTGCAAAAGAGCCGTTTTCAAGTAATGTTTGATCAATTACGTATTTATACACGTATTCGTATTAATCAATTTTTGATGAATTATTCTGAGGTTTGCAAGAAATTCGAAAAAGATGTGTATAAGTTGCTTACTTTCTTTTTGCCCAAGTGGTCCAGGTCACTTCGTTTCTTTTTCCTTTTCCCCCAGTCACTTCGTTTTTTGGGCAAGTCACTTCGTTTTTTGGCCAAGTTGCTTTTCTTTTTGTCTAATTCACTTTCTTTTCCTTTTTCCTGTGTAAGTTTTGGGAATACCCCCATTCATAGGTCCGAAATCAACATCTATGAATTGAAAGGTCCGAATGATAAACTCTGCAATCAGTTGTTAGAATCGATAGGTTTTCAAATTGTTCATTTGAAAAAATTGAACCCCTTCTTACTGGCTGATGATGGTACTTCGAAATTCTTGATCAATGGAGGAACAATATCACCATTTTTGTTCAATAAGATACCAAAGCGGATGATTGACTCATTCCATACTAGAACTAATCGCAGGAAATCCTTTGATAACAAAGATTCCTATTTATCAATGATATTCTACGATCAAGACAATTGGCTGAATCCCGGGAAACCATTTCACAGAAGTTCATTGATATCCTCTTTTTATAAAGCAAATCGACTTCGATTCTTGAATAATCCGCATCACTTCTGCTTCTATTGTAACAAAAGATTCCCTTTTTCTGTGGAAAAGGCTCGTAATAATAATTCATATTTTCTATATGGGCAATTTCTCAATATCTTGTTCCTTCGCAAGAAAAGATTTTCTTTGTGCGTTGGTAAAAAAAAACATGTTTTTGGGGGGAGAACTACTATTTCACCAATCGAGTCACAAGTATCTAACATATTCATACCTAACGATTTTCCACAAAGTGGTGACGAAAGGTATAACTTGGACAAATCTTTTCATTTTCTAAGTCGACCCGATCCATTCGTTCGTAGAGCTATTTATTCGATCGTAGACACTTCTGGAAACCCTCTAACAGAGGGACAAATTGTCAATTTTGAAAGAACTTATTGTCAACCTCTTTCAGATATGAATCTATCTGATTCAGAAGGAAAGAACCTTCATGAGTGTCCCAATTTCAATTCAAATATAGGTTTGATTCACATTCCATGTTCTGAGAAAGATTTCCCATCCGAAAAAAGGAAAAAACAGAGTCTTTGTCTAAAGAAATGCGTTGGGGTTCAGAAAGGGCGGATGTATACAACCTTTCAACGAGATAGTGCTTTTTCAATTCTCTCAAAAAAATGGAATCTATTCCAAACATATATGCCAAGCTTCTTTACTTCGACAGGGTACAAATATCTAAATTCGATATTTTTAGATACTTTTTCAGACCTATTGTCAATACTAAGTAGCAGTGTATCCATTTTTCATGATATTATGGGTATATCGTGGCGAATTCTTCAGACAAAATTGTGGAAGATGCAATTTTTTCTCAGAAGTGAGATCTCGAGTAAATGGTTACATAATCTTCTGTCCAAAGAAATGATTCATCGAAATAAAAAGAATAAGTCGTCGTTGATATCGACACATCTGAGATCGCCAAATGTTTGGGAATTCCTCTATTCAATCCTTTTCCTTGTTCTTGTTGCTGGATATCTCGTTCTTATACATCTTTTCTTTGTTTCCCAGACCTTTAGTGAGTTACAGACAGAGTTCGAAAAGGTCAAATCTTTGATGATTCCCTCATCAATGATTGAGATTGAGTTGCGAAAACTTCTAGATAAGTATCCTACGTCTGAACCGAATTCTTTCTGGTTAAAGAATCTCTTTCTATTTCCCATCAATCGAATCGCTTTTTCTATAAATACGAGACATCTAAGTCATACAAGTAAAGAGATCTATTCATTGATAAGAAAAAGAAAAAACGTGAACGGGGATTGGATTGATGATAAAATAGAATCCTGGGTCGCGAACAGTGATTCGATTCATGAGGAAGAAAGAAAATTCTTGGTTCAGCTCTCCGCCTTAACGACAGAAAAAAGAATTCTATTGAGTCTGACTCATAGTGATCA